AGTTGCGGATAACTCTTTTTTTTTACCTAGATTCCCGATTACTAATTAAGAAGTCTCTATCAACAAGATAAAAACATGAGTTCTTCCTTTCGTGAAATTAGGCAAATAAAACGAATTGCGTCTTACGTATATAATTAAATTCAAATATAGAAAAAATAGATATATAGTTTTGTATCTTTCTCCATCTCCCGAAAATCCCATTTTCACTAAAAATTCCGGTTGTGTCGCATTCTAACGAATCTTTCGATAATTTGTAAGAAACTCTTTCTTTATTAAATTCGAAGACAAGAACAAAACACAAAGAAATGAAGAAAAATAATAAAATGGATTATCATATGTATCTTTCATATAGATAGATGAATAAGTCCATTTATTTAGTTCTACATTCCTTGGACTTATTTTATATACTCTTAGATACTTATATCTCTAATAAGAATTTTCAAATTGAATGAAACTATGAATTCATAATAATTACAATTCTTAATTATAATTAGTATAAATATAAAATATGATATTTAAAAAAAAAATAAGAACAGGTACAAATAGTAAATCGAGGTACCCATTTTATGACAACTTTCAATTTTCCCTCTATTTTTGTGCCTTTAGTAGGCCTAGTATTTCCGGCAATTGCAATGGCTTCTTTATTTCTTCATGTTCAAAAAAACAAGATTGTTTAGATCTGAGGGGACCCAATATCATCCGTTTTTTTTGAAACTTAGACTTGTAGCATAACACAGATATTTATTTCGGGAAATATGGTAGAGCATGTGATTTCCGCCGAACATAAAGGAAAAAGCTCTTATGCCTGCAGAAAATGATCTATGGGTAACTGAATTCTAGCTAGTTTCAAATAGATCAGGATCGCTGGATGCCTAAAATGTAAAGTTGGTGGATCTATATGTATATCAATATGTATATTGGGATCATATGAAGGGTATGTTATTATTTTAGATCTAACCAATTTGATGAATTACTCCTAAAGGTTCCCATCAAACTAGTGCTAGTTCACATCAAACTAGTGCTAGTTGATGAGAGTTCATTCAGAAACAAAAAAAGTAAAGTCAAAATCATTTGGGGTATTCTCTCAATTCCAATAAAATGCAATCGGATCAAGTATGAGTTGGCGATCAGAACATATATGGATAGAACTTATAACGGGGTCTCGAAAACTAAGTAATTTTTGCTGGGCCCTTATCGTTTTTTTAGGTTCATTAGGATTCTTATTGGTTGGAACTTCCAGTTATCTTGGTAGAAATTTGATATCTTTTGTTCCGTCTCAGCAAATCATTTTTTTTCCACAAGGGATCGTGATGTCTTTCTACGGGATCGCGGGTCTCTTTATTAGTTCTTATTTGTGGTGCACAATTTCCTGGAATGTAGGTAGTGGTTATGATCGATTCGATAGAAAGGAAGGAATAGTGTGTATTTTTCGTTGGGGATTTCCTGGAAAAAATCGTCGCATATTCCTCCGATTCCTTATAAAAGATATTCAATCCGTTAGAATAGAAGTTAAAGAGGGTATTTATGCTCGTCGTGTCCTTTATATGGACATCAGAGGCCGGGGGGCTATTCCGTTGACCCGTACTGATGAGAATTTGACTCCACGAGAAATTGAACAAAAAGCCGCGGAATTGGCCTATTTCTTGCGCGTACCAATTGAAGTCTTTTGAGAAAAGGGACTGGGCTGAAGAACGAATGCTTTCTCAGCAGGAGGGAAAAAATGCAAGAATCCTGTTTTTTTCTATAACTAAGTGATACTTTAGATGCAGATAAATCATATCTTGTAAATTATTTTCTTTTTGTCAATCGACCCCTTTTTATCCTTTCGTTTGTGTTCTTTAATACCCAATAATGGGTTTTCTTAATAAGGATAACTGGCCCATTTCTGTCTTGTTTTGCCGCTCATTTTTTTGATCATCACAATCTCTTTCTCTCAATTATTCTATTCTTGACTATGGGGAATCGTTGGAATTTTTTCGAAATATTGGATATTTTGATAGAAAAGGAGTTCTTTCGTCTCAAAATCTCAATAATATTCATTCCTTAAAGTACTTCTTTCGGTCATTCATCGAAAGGAGACACTTGTTTGGAATTTGATGAAGTGAGATATCTGGAAACAAGATTTTGTATTATTTCTTCAGTCGAATTCGAAGTGGAGTCTTAGTCCATTTCTGTATTCTTTCTAGATTCAAACAAAATCACAAATAAAATAGATTCATAGGTTTGATACCTTGTCTAGAACTCATGTTTGAAAGAAATATTCGATCACATAGAGTCGACAAATGAAGTGGGTTAATTAAAAATTCACAGGTGAAAAATGGCAAAAAAGAAAGCATTCACTCCTCTTTTGTATCTTGCATCTATAGTATTTCTGCCCTGGTGGATTTCTCTCTCATTTACTAAAAGTATGGAATCTTGGGTTACTAATTGGTCGAATACTGGTCAATCCGAAATTTTTTTGAATGATATTCAAGAAAAAAGTATTCTAGAAAAGTTCATAGAATTAGAGGAAATCCTCTTCTTGGAAGAAATGATCAAGGAATACTCGGAGACACATCTACAAAAGCTTCCTATAGGAATCCACAAAGAAACGATCCAATTAATCAAGATACACAATGAGGATTGTATCCATACGATTTTGCACTTCTCGACAAATATAATCTGTTTTGTTATTCTAAGCGGTTATTCTATTTTAGGAAATGAAGAACTTGTTATTCTTAACTCTTGGGCTCAGGAATTCCTATATAACTTAAGTGATACAGTAAAAGCTTTTTCGATTCTTTTATTAACCGATTTATGTATCGGATTTCATTCACCCCACGGTTGGGAACTAATGATTGGTTCTGTCTACAAAGATTTTGGATTTGGTCATAATGATCAAATTATATCTGGTCTTGTTTCCACCTTTCCAGTTATTCTCGATACTATTTTTAAATATTGGATTTTTCGTTATTTAAATCGTGTATCTCCGTCACTTGTAGTTATTTATCATTCAATGAATGATTGATAAATAATCCAATTAGAATGTTTCTTACTTTGTAGTTCTACATAAGTATTAAAAACTTTCTATCCGGGGGATTTTCATACTATAGTATTCCAGTAAAATGATTCCAATAAATAGCAGAATCGTGGATAGGGAACTATACTAGCGACCTACCCAATTTATTGTAGAAATTTTCGGATCAATGATTAGACCATGCAAACTAGAAATACTTTTTCTTGGATAAAGGAACATATTACTCGATCTATTTCCATATCGCTCATGATATATATCATAACTCGGACATCCATTTCAAGTGCATATCCCATTTTTGCGCAGCAGGGTTATGAAAATCCACGAGAAGCGACTGGGCGTATTGTATGTGCCAATTGCCATTTAGCTAATAAGCCCGTGGATATCGAGGTTCCACAAGCGGTACTTCCTGATACTGTATTTGAAGCAGTTGTTCGAATTCCTTATGATAAGCAAGTGAAACAAGTTCTTGCTAATGGTAAGAAAGGGGGTTTGAATGTGGGGGCTGTTCTTATTTTACCGGAGGGGTTTGAATTAGCTCCTTCCGATCGTATTTCTCCCGAGATGAAAGAAAAGATAGGCAATTTGTCTTTTCAGAGCTATCGCCCTAATAAAAAAAATATTCTTGTGATAGGGCCTGTCCCTGGTCAGAAATATAGTGAAATCACCTTTCCTATTCTTTCCCCCGACCCCGCTACTAAGAAAGATGTTCACTTCTTAAAATATCCTATATACGTAGGGGGGAATAGGGGAAGGGGTCAGATTTATCCCGACGGAAGCAAGAGTAACAATACAGTTTATAATGCTACAGGAGCGGGCATAGTAAGTAAAATCATACGAAAAGAAAAAGGGGGATATGAAATAACCATAACAGATCCATCGGATGGACGTCAAGTGGTTGATATTATCCCTCCAGGACCAGAAGTTCTTGTTTCAGAGGGTGAATCCATCCAATTTGATCAACCATTAACGAGTAATCCTAATGTGGGTGGATTTGGTCAGGGAGATGCAGAAATAGTACTTCAAGATCCATTACGTGTCCAAGGTCTTTTGGTCTTCTTGGCATCTGTTATTTTGGCACAAATCTTTTTGGTTCTTAAAAAGAAACAGTTCGAGAAGGTTCAATTGGCCGAAATGAATTTCTAGACTCGCGGATTTATTGACATCAGGTTCGTAAAAAGAAAAAAATTTTTGTTGTCAATTATGTATGATCAAAAAAAATCAATTCTGAAAAACCTTTTATTTACCTGCTCTTTTTCTACGAGCTTCAGGGAATCCCTTGTATCGCATTCCTAGTCATAATAGGTATATTTTTGTTTGAAGAAGACTATTTTATTTGACTTTATGACTTTACCACCTCTTTCTTTGTTTTTTTTTTAGCCAAATTGAATTGATAGGACTATGTTACTATTGCCAGATTGAAATATCATAAAATGGATCCATTTTATGATATTTCAAATAGAATAAAATTGGGATAGATATTAGCATAAGTAAGTGGGTAATAGAACGAACTAGAAATGCGGGGAACAAATAATTCTAGGAGGCATTATTTGTCTTCCTAGTCTTGGTTTCGGTTTTCCAGATGTATCAGAACTTTTTTTTTTCGATTTATTACGTACAATAAAATAGAAAATAAAGTAGTGGACAAAAAAAAGAAAACTTATTCAATGAATTTTCCATTTTTCTGAGATACTAAAATAAAAAATAAATAGGGTAAGAGTATAGAAAGTATTTGTACGATATCTAATCTACAGAAATATATATAATCCAGGAAATTGAGTGATCCCCCCCCCTTGTTCTAACTTGGAAAGTACCCATAGATACTATCAAGATCAAGGAAGAGGTGTTCTGAATCAATCAATGAAGTTCATTTTTCAAAAGCATCATCAGAAAAAAGAGAATGGAGTTCTTTGAACCAGCAGAAAAAGAAATCCACTTTGCCATTTAGACGAAAAAAAGCGAAAACAAGACTCTGATTCTTAAGAAC